GTATGGAACTCCATGATATGGAAAGACAGAATATAGAACCTAAAAGGATAATTGAGGCGACTCGTCTTCGAATCGACTTTGGACCCGAAAAAGAGAACAAAAATAAAGTCAATTTAAAATTGCAAATTTCAATTAAATAATTAAATAAAGTCAAAGTTTTTGTTTCTCAATAGATCCTTTCGATGGATGGTGGAACACCTTTTTTTTTTCTTCTTATTCGATATATTATGGGTAATTAACTAACCTATTTATTACTATACTGAATGCAATGAGTTAAAATAACTAATAAGGTAGTATCAGGGCGTTCGCTCCAAAAAAATGGAATTGAAGCTATTTTCAAATCCAATTCTTTTATTCCAAAATGAATTTAAATAGAATTTCATCTTCGAATGAAGTTACACGACACAGTTCTTATACTTTACTCAACTCAAAAATTGCACAATGAATCTGTTGATTCGGAATCACAGGATCGGTCGATGTCACATCTGATGAATCAATTTTTTTCTACCTATGTTATGTCACTCTATCTTTTTTTTAGTATTATCTATAATGACCAATGAATCATGAATTTTCCATTGGAACTAAACTAATTCTCTTAATTGGTTTTTATTACCCTCATATCTGGTAAAAATGGAAACTTAGGTAAGTGTTTTATCAACATATGTAGAAAAAAAACATATCTAATAAAGCCCTTTCATGCTTACTATAACTAGTTATTTTGGTTTTCTACTGGCTGCTTTAACTATAACCCCAGCTCTATTTATTGGTTTGAACAAGATACGACTTATTTGAAAATGAATTGAATAAATAATTCAGAAAAATATTTCTCGGGAATTCCAGATATTCTATGGTTCTTTCCCGCACCAATTGCCAATTTTTTTTCTTGGTCATTGAGATTCACGGATAATTCAGATTAATATTTAGGGATAGATCTTACCCCCCTTTTTTATCCCCTCAAACAAACCGAAATGATTGAAGTTTTTCTATTTGGAATCGTCTTAGGTCTAATTCCTATTACTTTGGCAGGATTATTTGTGACTGCATATTTACAATACAGACGTGGTGATCAGTTGGACCTTTGATTGAGTAACATTTCTTTTTTTGATTGACCTCCTACAGGGAGGAGGTCAAATTCCAGTTGCAATTCAACTTTGTTTTGTTAAGTTATTTTATTGTGATTCGACATACATAAGATAGACGGAATCACGCTCTGTAGGATTTGAACCTACGACATCGGGTTTTGGAGACCCGCGTTCTACCGAACTGAACTAAGAGCGCTTTCAAAGAAATTTTTTTTTCCACTTAACTTCTAACACATCTCGCATAAATATAGTATCCAAAAATGAAAGATTATGCCCCGTCGATCTCAATTAATCTCTCGTTACTGCCCATAGGAGAAGTAATAGGTAGGGATGACAGGATTTGAACCCGTGACATTTTGTACCCAAAACAAACGCGCTACCAAGCTGCGCTACATCCCTTTTAAAAATTGTTGTACAGTGTCATTGTACAAAATACCTGTCTTGTTTTCCACATCTTTATTTTCTCCTCTATCTATATAGAACTTTCTTGTCATTTCTTGTTTTTGGTTTCATATAATAAAAGAATTATATACATCTGAAACCCAACCTAACATATAAAAAAGAATGAATATTTATCCGTAATGCTCAGGAAGAAGGGGTCATCTTTTTCTTTTTTAGTGACAGGAAAATCTCATCTATTGGTTCATTGTACATATCCATTTTTGTTAGGAAATCCGCGTAAAAATAAATAAAAATGATCTTGAACTACAGCATCTGACAATATATGTATTACAATAAAGAAGGAGGATTTTCAATGCGAGATCTAAAAACATATCTCTCCGTGGCACCTGTGTTAACTACTCTATGGTTTGGGTCTTTAGCGGGTCTATTGATAGAAATTAATCGTTTATTCCCAGATGCCCTGTCATTCCCCTTTTTTTAATTCTAGTTATTGATATGCGAAGAAATGAAGAAATATAATTCCACATGACGTAACTAAAACCTCGCCTCTCCCTTTCAATTCTTTAGAATAGTAAGGAAAGAGAAGGAAAAAGTGTATTGAACCTCATAAAAAATCCGGTAGATCCAAGATCAAATTTGGGAAAACAGAAATAAAATTCAAATATGTATCCAGTCTAGGGTGGGCTCTACGAAATCATAGCATAGAAAAAAGATACTTAAATGAAATATTGGGATTTAGGATAGAAATAATTGATAGTTAGAAAGAAATTGTATTACTTAATTATTATTCTATTTTGTATTACTTAACTTAATATATACTATATTAATACATATTCTATTAATTAGATAATAAATTAATTAGATAAGATAATAAGAAGAATTACAACGAAATGCTTAGAAATGGAATTTCTAACTAGTAACTTCTATTGATTTTTTTCTTCTTCTTCGGTTCGGATCGAAAATATAAGACTTAAGTTAAGTCGATACAAAATCTAAAGGAGGTTCATGGCCAAGGG